TTCTATCTATTTTGATATAGAAAATAAAATTTTTGAGATTGACAGCGATCATTCTTTTCTGAGTGAACTAGAAAGTTCTTTTTCTAGTTATCGCAATTCTAGTTATATGAATAATGAATCTACGAATGAAGATTCCTTATACAATCGTTCCATTTACGATACTCAATCTAGTTGGAATAATCACATTACTAGTTGCATTGACAGTTATCTTCAGTCTCAAATCTGTATTGATACGTCCATTGTAAGTGATAGTAGTGACGGTTACATTTCTAGGTGCGTTTTTGATAAACGTAAAACTAGTAGTGAAGGTGGGGGGTCCAGTATACGAACCCGCGCGAAGAGTAGTGATTTAACTCTAAGAGAAAGGCCTAGTGATCTCGATGCAACTCAAAAATACAGGCATTTGTGGGTTCAATGCGAAAATTGTTATGGATTAAATTATAAGAAATTTTTGAAATCAAAAATGAATATTTGTGAACAGTGTGGATACCATTTGAAAATGGGTAGTTCAGAAAGAATCGAAATTTCGATCGACCCCGGTACTTGGGACCCTATGGATGAAGACATGGTCTCTCTGGATCCCATTGGATTTCATTCGGAGGAGGAGCCTTATAAAGATCGTATTGATTCTTATCAAAGAAAGACAGGATTAACTGAGGCTGTTCAAACAGGCGTAGGTCAACTAAATGGTATTCCCGTAGCAATTGGGGTTATGGATTTTCAGTTTATGGGGGGTAGTATGGGATCCGTAGTCGGGGAGAAAATCACCCGTTTGATTGAGTACGCTACTAATCAATTTCTACCTCTTATTATAGTGTGCGCTTCGGGGGGAGCGCGCATGCAAGAAGGGAGTTTGAGCCTGATGCAAATGGCTAAAATATCGTCTGCTTTATATGATTATCAATCAAATAAAAAGTTATTGTATGTATCAATCCTTACATCTCCTACTACTGGTGGGGTAACAGCTAGTTTTGGTATGTTGGGAGATATTATTATTGCCGAACCAAATTCCTACATTGCATTTGCGGGTAAAAGAGTAATTGAACAAACATTGAATAAAACAGTACCCGAAGGTTCACAAGCGGCTGAATATTTATTCCAGAAGGGCTTATTCGACCTAATCGTACCGCGTAATCTTTTAAAAAGCGTTCTGAGTGAGTTATTTAAGCTCCACGCCTTCTTTCCTTTGAATTCCAATTCAATCAAGTAGAGCGCACTAAGTTCAATTATTTTATTTGTAGCAAACAAAAAAAGTAGTTAGCTTATCCGAATCTTAGCTTATCGGAATCAAAGTAACTAAAAAGGGAGTTTTCTTTGGCGACCTAAGATCTAATTGTAGAAAGAATCAAAATCAAAAGTTGCGTATAACTCTTTTTTTTTTTACCTAGATTCCCGATTACTAATTAAGAAGTCTCTATCAACAAGATAAAAACGTGAGTTCTTCCTTTCGTGAAATTAGGAAAATAAAACGAATTTCATCTTACGTATATAATCAAATTCAAATTATAGAAAAAATAGATATATAGTTTTATATCTTTCTCCATCTCCCGAAAATCCCGTTTTCACTAAAAATCCCGGTTGTGTCGCATTCTAATGAATCTTTCAATAATTTGTAAGAAACTCTTTATTAAATATTAAAATGAAATTCAAAGACAAGAACAAAACACAAAGAAACGAAGAAAAATAAAATGGATTATCATATGTATCTTTCATATAGATAGATGAATAAGTCCATTTATTTAGTTCTACATTCCTTGGACTTATTCTATATACTCACTTAGATACTTAATATCTCTAATCTACGAATTCATAATAATTACAATTATTAATTATAATTAGTATAAATATAAAATATGATATTAAAAAAAAATAAGAACAGGTACAAATAATAAATCGAGGTACCCCATTTTATGACAACTTTCAATTTTCCCTCTATTTTTGTGCCTTTAGTAGGCCTAGTATTTCCGGCAATTGCAATGGGTTCTTTATTTCTTTATGTTCAAAAAAACAAGATTGTTTAGATCCGAGGGGACCCAGTCTCATTCTTTTTTTTTTTTTTTAACTTAGACTTGTAGCATAACACAGATATTGATTTCGGAAAAGAAAATATAGTAGAACATGTGATTTCCGCCGAACATAAAGGAAAAAGCTCTTATGTCTGCAGAAAATGATCTATAGATAACTGAATTCTAGCCAGTTTCAAATAGATCAGGATCGCTGGATGCCTAAAATGTAAAGTTGGTGGATCTATATATATATCAATATGTATATTGGGATCATATGAGGGGTATGTTATTATTTTAGATCTAAACAATTTGATGAATTACTCCTAAAAGTTCCCATTAAACTAGTGCTAGTTCACATCAAACTAGTGCTAGTTGATGAAAGTTCATTCGGAAACAAAAAAAGTAAAGTCAAAATCATTTGGGGTATTCTCTCAATTTCAATAAAATGCAATCGGATCAAGTATGAGTTGGCGATCAGAAGATACATGGATAGAACTTATAACGGGGTCTCGAAAACTAAGTAATTTTTGTTGGGCCCTTATCGTTTTTTTAGGTTCATTAGGATTCTTGTTGGTTGGAATTTCCAGTTTTCTTGGTAGAAATTTGATATCTTTTGTTCCGTCTCAGCAAATCCTTTTTTTTCCACAGGGAATCGTGATGTCTTTCTACGGAATCGCGGGTCTCTTTATTAGTTCCTATTTGTGGTGCACAATTTCCTGGAATGTAGGTAGTGGTTATGATCGATTCGATAGAAAGGAAGGAATAGTGTGTATTTTTCGTTGGGGATTTCCTGGAAAAAATCGTCGCATATTCCTCCGATTCCTTATAAAAGATATTCAATCCGTTCGAATAGAAGTTAAAGAGGGTATTTATGCCCGTCGTGTCCTTTATATGGATATCAGAGGCCGGGGGGCTATTCCGTTGACCCGTACTGATGAGAATTTAACTCCACGAGAAATTGAACAAAAAGCCGCGGAATTGGCCTATTTCTTGCGCGTACCAATTGAAGTATTTTGATTTTGAGAAAAGGAACTGGGCGGAAGAACGAATGCTTTCTCGGCAGGAGGGAAAAAACGCAAGAATCCTTTTAGTTTTTCTATAACTAAATGATACTTTAGATGCAGATAAACCATATCTTGTAAATTATTTTCTTTGTCAATCGACCTTTTTACTTGTTTTGCCGCTTATTTTTTTGACCATCACAATATCTTTTTCTCAATTATTCTATTCTTGACTATGGGGAATCGTTGGAATTTTTTTTTTCGAAATACTGGATATTTTGATAGAATAAGGGGTTCTTTCGTCTCAAAATCTCAATAATATTCATTTCTTCAAAGTACTTCTTTCGGCCATTCATCGAAAGGAGACATTTGTTTGGAATTTGATGAATTGAGGTATCTAGCAACACTATTTTGTATTATTTCTTCAGTCGAACTTGAAGTGGAGTCTTAGTCTATTTCTGTATTCTTTCTAGATTCAAAACAAAATCACAAATAAAATAGATTCATAGGTTTGATGCCCTGTCTAGAACTCATGTTTGAAAGAAATATTCGATTACATAAAGTCCGACAAATGGAGTGGGTTAATTAAAAATTAACAGGCGAAAAATGGCAAAAAAGAAAGCATTCACTCCTCTTTTGTATCTTGCATCTATAGTATTTTTGCCCTGGTGGATTTCTCTCTCATTTACTAAAAATATGGAATCTTGGGTTATTAATTGGGCGAATATCGGCCAATCCGAAATTTTTTTGAATGATATTCAAGAAAAAAGTATTCTAGAAAAGTTCATAGAATTAGAAGAAATCCTCTTCTTGGAAGAAATGATCAAGGAATACTCGGAGACATATCTACAAAAGCTTCTTATAGGAATCCACAAAGAAACGATCCAATTAATCAAGATACACAACGAGGATCGTATCCATACAATTTTACACTTCTCGACAAATATAATCTGTTTTGTTATTTTAAGTGGTTTTTCTATTTTAGGTAATGAAGAACTTGTTATTCTTAATTCTTGGACTCAGGAATTCCTATATAACTTAAGTGATACAGTAAAAGCTTTTTCAATTCTTTTATTAACCGATTTATGTATCGGATTTCATTCACCCCACGGCTGGGAACTAATGATTGGTTCTGTATACAAAGATTTTGGATTTGGTCATAATGATCAAATTATATCTAGTCTTGTTTCCACTTTTCCGGTTATTCTCGATACTATTTTTAAATATTGGATTTTTCGTTATTTAAATCGTGTATCTCCGTCACTTGTAGTTATTTATCATTCAATGAATGATTGATAAATGATCCACCAATATTAATCCAATTAGAACGTTTCTTACTTTGTAGTTCTACATAAGTATTAAAAACATTCTATCCGGGGGGTTTTCATACTATTTTTATAGTATAGTATTCCAGTAAAATGATTCCAATAAATAGCAGAATCGTGGATAGGAAACTATACTAGCGACCTACCCAATTTATTGTAGAAATTTTCAGACCAATGATTAGACTATGCAAACTAGAAATACTTTTTCTTGGATAAAGGAACATATTACTCGATCTATTTCCGTATCGCTCATCATATATATCATAACTCAGACATCCGTTTCAAGTGCATATCCCATTTTTGCGCAGCAGGGTTATGAAAATCCACGAGAAGCGACCGGGCGTATTGTATGTGCCAATTGTCATTTAGCTAATAAGCCTGTGGATATTGAGGTTCCACAAGCAGTACTTCCCGATACTATATTTGAAGCAGTTGTTCGAATTCCTTATGATAAGCAAGTGAAACAAGTCCTTGCTAATGGTAAGAAAGGGGGTTTGAATGTGGGGGCTGTTCTTATTTTACCGGAGGGGTTTGAATTAGCTCCTTCCGATCGTATTTCTCCCGAGATGAAAGAAAAGATAGGAAATTTGTCTTTTCTGAGCTACCGCCCTAATAAAAAAAATATTCTTGTAATAGGGCCTGTTCCCGGCCAGAAATATAGTGAAATC